GAATGAATGAGACAGATAACGACTTTTGAAACGTTAACAAAAAAGAAAAGAGAATAGAAACAATAATATAATTAGGGAATCGGAGCCAAATAGGCCTTTTTGGGGATAGAGGGACTTGAACCCTCACGATTTCTAAAGTCGACGGATTTTCCTCTTACTATAACTTTCATTGTTGTCGGTATTAACATGTAGAACGGGACTCTATCTTTATTCTCCTCCGATTAATCAGTTCCTCAAAAGAAAAAGATCTATCAGACCTTGGAGTGAATAATTTGATCAATTAATATTCGACTCTTTCTTAAACTTGGAATCAATTGACAACAATTCGCTTATTTGCCATATAATATAAATATGACAAAATAAAAGGTCAGGTGATCATTAATCATTTGAAGATAAGATAGTATTTCAGTATATATATATATATGTATATAGGTTTATCCTTTACTTTAGCCTTTCGAAAGTTGTGACGTAAGGATTCCTTTCCTAACGCAACGCGGTCAACCCAACTCCATTTGTTAGAACAGCTTCCATTGAGTCTCTGCACCTATCCTTGTGTTATTCTTGCTTTCTGAATCTTTCTTTGTTTTCGGACAATAGGATTTGGCTCAGGATTGCCCATTTTTAATTCCAGGGTTTCTCTGAATTTGAAAGTTATCACTTAGTAAGTTTCCGTACCAAGGCTCAATCCAATTAAGTCCGTAGCGTCTACCAATTCCGCCATATCCCCCATATCCCCCATATCCCCTTTTTTCTCTTTTTTCTTTTGTCTCATTATTCTGCCATTCTCTTTTTTTTTTCTTGCATTTCAATTATATTGTACCCACTTAATTCATATTCATTAAATACCGATTTCTATATTGAATATCGAAAAGTTTTTCCTCTTTTTTGCTTATCTTCTATCTTCTTTTCTCTTTCTTCTATCTTCTTTTCTCTTTCTCGACGACCCATATTTGGTACAATCAGAAATCATTCTATTACTTAGATATCCGCAATTCAATATATATGTATATACACCACATACATATTATATATGCCTTTCTTTCTCTGATTTTTTCGTGAAATTTTGAATACTCGAAGGATCACTTCTTTTTTTCGTCTTAGCTTCCACCTTTCCGAATGAAAAGAAACGCAATGTTTCATTATGATCTAAATTTAATTTATCTGTATTGCATCTTTCTATTTCATTTTTTCTTTCCCTAGAGCAGACCTTCCATAATTCTAGATAATTCGAATCTAATTGAAAATAACGAAAAGAATAGCGAAAACGAAAATTTATTACATCTATTTATTACATTACAAATTTAATTTATACAATGTAATAAATTCGATTTCTATAAATCTAAAAAATGAATTTTGTATTTATAGAATACAAATTTGATCTTCTATCTATATAGATAGAATCTATTCATTCATATTATTTGATTTCATTCATATTATATACTCATATTCTTTATTTTTTTTTTTTTATTTATTATTTATTCTATTCAAATTCCTTTTTTTTTTTTTAATAATTTGATATGTATTTCTATTCTAGAATATTAGAATTCTATAACTCAAAAATAGATATTAAATAATCTTAAGAAATGAAAAATCAAATTTGACTACCTAATTAAGATATTCTTTATTGATAAAATTAAGATATTCTTTATTGATAAAGAGATAATTGATATAATAAATGGGTCGAAATTCTATATTGTGCGATATTCTATTAATCCTTATATTAATTCTTATGTTCTATAATAAGATTCAATTACAATATTTATTTGCAATTCTATTATATCTTCACATTACTTATGAAGAGCTAAGATTCAACAGTTTGCTTAAGTTCCTCTGCATATAAAAATGGATCTTAGTTTAGCCCGCTTAGCTCAGCGGTTAGAGCATCGCATTTGTAATGCGATAGTCATCGGTTCGATTCCGATAGCCGGCTTTTCTCTATTTGGTTTATTTTTGACATGATTGATAGTGTCTTTTTGAAATCAAAGAGTATTGAAAAAGCTTCTCTTCCCCTTTTTCAAAAGGTCCCCGATAATTATATTATGTAGTAGGAATTGCCAATTATGAATTGAATAAAAATTATGTAGTAGGAATTGCCAATTATGAATTGAATAAAAATGAGAGTCATTATATCTCCGCAGAACAAATCAGGGACTCCTGATATAACCTTTCTTTATCTATACTTTTCTTTGTATACCTTTCTTTTTGTATAGATCTTTAGAAATAGATATGTATTCTATACTTCTATACAAAAATCAAAGATATATTTAGATATAAAAGAGAGTCTGACTATTGATAGAATGCATCTCATTCTTATTTTCTTATTTCTAGTATAAGTATATATTTAGTTCAGTTTTAAGTTAGGTTTCTAAAATTTCAATACAAAAAAAGGAGTTTTTATGTCACGTTACCGAGGGCCTCGTTTCAAAAAAATACGCCGGCTGGGGGTTTTACCGGGACTAACTAGTAAAAGGCCCCGAGTCGGAAACGATCTTAGAAATCA